GAAAAGGGCAAAGGTTTCAGACTCATGATGAAATAGAATCCTGGATCGAGACCTGTGATTGGTTTTTGGATGAAGAGAGAGTTTACTCGTTTCATTTCTCCACCTTAAGGCCAGACAAAGGGATTGATCAAATTCTATGGAGTCTGACTCATATTGATCGTTTAGTAAAGAGTGACTATGGTTATCAAATGTTTGAACAAGCGGGAGCAATTTACTTACGATACTTAGTTGACATTCATCAAAAGAATCTAATGAATTATGAGTTCAATACATCCTGTTTAGCAGAAAGACGGATATTCCTTGCTCATTATCAGACAATCACTTATTCACAAACCTCGTGTGGGGCTAATAGTTTTCATTTCCCATCTCATGGAAAACCAAAACCCTTTTCGTTTCGCCTAGCCCTATCCCCCTCTAGGGGGATTTTAGTGATAGGTCCTATAGGAACTGGACGATCCTATTTGGTCAAATCCCTAGCGACAAACTCCTATCTTCCTTTCATTACGGTATTTCTGAACAAGCTGGATTTGAAAATAGTTATTGATGATCTCGATCCTGAGGACTATATGGAAGCGCTTGATGATGTGGATATTGATGGTATTGATGATGATAGCGATCCTGCTAAGGAATATATGGATGCGCTTAAAGATGTGGATGATATTGATGATCGTGACTATATTTATTCGAACTTGGACTCGGACCCGGAGCTGAGGGAGGAGTATACGGTGGATGATGAGATACTTAGGTATATCATCGAGTTGGAAATAGATTTAGCTTCTATCAACTTGCAATTCGAATTGGCAAGAACAATGTCTCCTTGCATAGTATGGATTCCAAACATTCATGATCTGTATGTGGATGAGTCGGAGTCCCTCGGTTTATTATTGAACTATCTCTCCGGGGATTGTGAAAGACGGTCCACTAGAGATATTCTTGTTATTGCTTCGACTCATATTCCCCAAAAAGTGGATCCCGCTCTAATAGCTCCGAATAAATTAAATACATGCATTAAGATACGAAGGCTTCTTATTCCACAACAACGAAATCGCGTTTTCACCCTTTCATATACTAGGGGATTTCACTTGGAAAAGAAAATGTTCCATACTAATGGATTCGGGTCCATAGCCATGGGTTACAATGCACGAGATCTTGTAGCAATTACCAATGAGGCCCTATCGATTAGTATTACACAGAAGAAATCAATTATAGACACTAATACAATTAGATTCGCTCTTCATAGACAAACTTGGGAGTTGCGAGCCCATGTAAGACCGGTTCCGGATCATGGGATCCTGTTCTATCAGATAGGAAGGGCTGTTGCACAAAATGTACTTATAAATAATTGCTGCCTTATAGATCCTATATCTATCTATATGAAGAAGCAATCATGTTACGAAGGGGATCCTTATTTGTACAAATGGTTCTTCGAACTTGGAACGAGCATGCAGAAATTAACGATACTTCTTTATCTTTTGAGTTGTTCTGCCGGATCGGTCGCTCAAGATCTTTGGTCTCTACCCGGACCCGATGAAAAAAATTGGATAACTTCTTATAGACTCGTTGAGACGGATTCTGATCTAGTTGATGGCCTATTAGAAGTAGTAGAAGGCGCTCTGGTGGGATCCTCGCTTCTTCGGCCCGAACCAAGGAATCCCTTAGAGATGATGGAAAATGGATCTCGTTCTATCTTTGATCGTAGATTTCTCTATGAATCGGAGTTTAAAGAATGGGCAGAAGGCACCGACCCGCAACAGTTAGCGGAGGATGTAGTCGATCACATAGTTTGGGCTCCTAGAATATGGCAACCTTGGGGCTTTCTATTTGATTGGATCGAAAGGCCCAATGAATTGGAATTTCCCTATTGGGCCAGGTCATTTCGGGGCAAGCCGATCATTTCTGATGAAGTTAATGATGAATATTTTGATTATGCATTTTATGGTGAAGGGGATGATGGATATGATGAAGAGGATGAGCTTCAAGAGAATGATTGGGAGTTCTTGCAGAGTGAAACCATGGAGTACCCGGGACGAGATAGATCTTCCAAAGAACAAGTCTTTTTTCGAAAAGGACAATTCATTTGGGACCCTGGAGATCCACTCTTTTACATATTCAACGATGAGCTCTCTGTCTTTCTGTTTTCACATCGAGAATTCTTTGCAGATGAAGAGATGTCAAAGGGGCTTCTTCTGACTTCCCAAAGGGAGACTCTATATAAACGCGGGTTTAGCAAGAAACCGAAAGAAAAGTACTTCGAATTTTTTATTAATCGCCAGAGACGGAGACGGCTTAGAACCATTAGTTCATTATATAATAGATCTTTCCGTTCTAATATTCAATCCGCGAGTTATCAGTACTTATCAAATCTGTTCCTATCTAACGGAAGGCTATTGGATCAAATGACAAAGACATTGTTTAGAAAAAGATGGATTTTCCCGGATGAACTGAAAATTGGATTCATGTAACAGGAGAAAGATTTCCCATCCCTTAGCTGTAAAGATAT